TGAGGGACGGTCATAATAAGGTTTACAAATCATTTTCTGATATAATCGAGGGCAAAGAGGGAAGATTTCGCGAGACCCTACTTGGGAAACGGGTTGATTATTCGGGTCGTTCTGTCATTATTGTAGGTCCATCACTTTCATTACATAGATGTGGATTGCCCGGCGAAATAGCAATAGAACTTTTCCAGACATTTCTAATTCGTGGTCTAATTCGAAAACATTTTGCTTCCAACATAGGAATTGCTAAGAGTAAAATTCGGCAAAAAGAACCGATTGTATGGGAAATACTTCAAGAAGTTATGCAGGGACATCCCGTATTGCTAAATAGAGCACCTACTCTGCATAGATTAGGTATACAGGCATTCCAACCCATTTTAGTACAGGGGCGTGCTATTTGTTTGCATCCATTAGTTTGTAAGGGATTCAATGCAGACTTTGATGGCGATCAAATGGCTGTTCATGTGCCTTTATCTTTAGAAGCTCAAGCAGAAGCTCGTTTACTTATGTTTTCTCATACAAACCTCTTGTCTCCAGCTATCGCGGATCCAATTTCTGTACCAACTCAAGATATGCTTATTGGACTTTACATATTAACGAATGGGAATCGTCGAGGTATTTCTTCAAATAGGTATAATCCACGTAATTGCAGAAATTTTAAAAATGAAATAATAAAAAAAAAAAACTATAAGTATACGAAAAAAAAAGAACCTTTTTTTTGTAATTCCTATGATGCAATTGGAGCTTATCAACAGAAAAGAATAACCTTCGACAGTCCTTTGTGGCTCCGGTGGCGACTAGATCTACGAATTATTTCGTCAAGAGAAGTTCCTATCGAAGTTCACTATGAATCTTTAGGCACCTATCATGAAATTTATGGACATTATCTAGTAGTAAGAAGTACAAAAAAACAAATTCGTTCTATATACATTCGAACCAATGTAGGTCATATTTCTTTTTATCGAGAAATCGAAGAAGCTGTACAAGGTTTTTGCCGGGCCTATTCATATGATATCTAATCATATAGATGGTTGTATCTAAGATAAACAAATTTATGATACCGGTGTAAATTTAGATCTTCATGATTTAAGATTTAACAAGGATCTTAGTTTTTTAATTTCTCAATTTCTACACAAATTAAGATAAAGAAAAGGCAGTTTTTCAATCATTGACTCAAATCCATTGTTGAACTGAATGAATCCCACTGAGTGGAATAGGGAGGTACTTATGGCAGAACGGACCAATCTAATGTTTCACAATAAAGTGATAGGTGGAACTGCCATTAAACGACTTATTAGCAGATTAATAGATCACTTCGGAATGGCATATACATCACATATCCTGGATCAAGTCAAGACTCTCGGATTCCGCCAAGCTACGGCTACATCCATTTCATTAGGAATTGATGACCTTTTAACAATACCTTCTAAAGGATGGCTAGTCCGAGATGCTGAACACCAAAATTTGATTTTGGAAAAACAGCATCATTATGGAAATGTACATGCAGTAGAAAAATTACGCCAATCCATTGAGATATGGTATGCTACAAGTGAATATTTTCGACAAGAAATGAATCCTAATTTTAGAATGACCGATCCTTTTAATCCAGTCCATATAATGTCCTTTTCGGGAGCTAGAGGAAATGCATCTCAAGTACACCAATTAGTAGGTATGAGAGGATTAATGTCGGATCCACAAGGACAAATGATTGATTTACCTATTCAAAGCAATTTACGCGAAGGGCTATCTTTAACAGAATATATAATTTCTTGCTACGGAGCTCGTAAAGGGGTTGTAGATACTGCTGTACGAACATCAGATGCTGGATATCTTACACGTAGACTTGTTGAAGTGGTTCAACATATTGTTATACGTCGAACAGATTGTGGTACCATTCGAGGAATTTCAGTAAATACCCAGAATGAAATGATGCCGGAAAGTAGTTGGACACAAACATTAATTGGTCGTGTATTAGCAGACGATATATACAGAGGTTCACGATGCATTGCCATTAGAAATCAAGATATTGGAATTGGACTTTTCAATCGATTGAAAACCTTTCAAACACAACCAATATCTATACGAACTCCTTTTACCTGTAGGAATACATCTTGGATCTGTCGATTGTGTTATGGCCAAAGTCCTACTCAAGGTCACTTGGTGGAATTAGGAGAAGCCGTAGGTATTATTGCGGGCCAATCCATTGGAGAACCGGGCACTCAATTAACATTAAGAACTTTTCATACTGGCGGAGTATTCACAGGGGGTACTGCAGAACAGGTGCGAGCACCTTATAATGGAAAAATTAAATTCAATGAGGATTTGGTTCATCCTACACGTACACGTCACGGGCATCCTGCTTTTCTATGTTATATAAACTTGTATGTTAGTATTGAAAATGGTGACATTATACATAATGTGACTATTCCACCAAAAAGTTTTCTATTAGTTCAAAATAATCAATATGTAAAATCAGAACAAGTGATTGCCGAGATTCTCGCAGGAACATATACTTTGAATTTAAAAGAAAAAGTTCGAAAACATGTTTATTCTGACTTAGAAGGAGAAATGCATTGGAGTACGGATGTGTATCATGCATCAGAATTTAAATATAGTAATGTCCATATCTTACCAAAAACAAGTCATTTATGGATTTTATCAGGAAAATCAGACAGATCCGCTTCAGTCTCTTTTTCAACCCGAAAAGATCAAGATCAATTGAACATTCATTATCTTTCTACAGGAGAAAGAGATATTTGTAACCATTTAGCAAGTAATAATAAAGTAAGACATAAATTGTTTTGTTTCAATCCTTCTGATAAAAAAGAAAGAAGGATTTCAGATTCTTCAAAAAAGAATCAAATCATATGTAAAGATCATTGTCATTTTACACATCCTGCTATTTTTCACGATACTACGGATTTATTAGCAAAGAGGCGGAGAAATCGATTCATTATTCCATTTCAATTCCAATCGATTCAAGAACGAGACAAAGCACTAATGTTAGCTTCCAGTATCTCGATTGAAATACCAATCCATGGTATTTTTCGTAGAAATAGTATTTTTGCTTATTTCGATGATCCTCAATACCGAACACAGAGCTCGGGTATTACTAAATATAGGACTATTGATATAAATTACATTTTTAAAAAAGAGGATTTTTTAATCGAGTATCCAGGAATTAAAGAATTTAAGACAAAATACCAAATTAAAGTAGATCAATTTTTTTTCATTCCCGAAGAAGTGTATATTTTACCAGAATTTTCTTCCATAATGGTACGGAACAATAGTATCATTGACGTAGATACACCAATCACTGTAAATATAAGAAGTCAAGTAAGCGGGTTGGTTCGATTGGAGAAGAAAAAAAAAAAGATTCAATTAAAAATATTTTCCGGGAATATCTATTTTCCCGGAGAAATGGATAAGATATCCCGCCACAGTGCCATGTTGATACCACCGCGAACGGTCAAAAAAAATTCAAAAGGATCAAAAAAAAAAATGAAAAATTGGATCTATGCCCAATGGATCACAATTATGAAAAAAAAGTATTTTGTTTTGGTTCGACCGGTAATTTTATATGAAATAGGAGATAGGATCAATTTAATCCAATTTTTTTCCCAAGATATGTTACAAGAAAGAGATAATCTGGAACTTCAAGTTATTAATTATATTCTTTCTGGAAATGGAAAATCAATTCGGGGAATTTCTAATTCTAATACAAGTATTCAATTAGTTCGGACTTGTTTAGTCTTAAATTGGGATCAAGACAAAAAATTGTCTTCTATCGAAAAAGGGCATGCTTCTTTTGTTGAACTAAGTATAAAAGGTTTGGTTAGATATTTCTTAAAAATGGACTTAGTAAAATCCCATATTTCATATATAAGAAAAAGGAAAGATCCGCTCGGTTCAAGATTTATCTTGGATAATGAGTCGGACTGGACCAACATCAATCCATTTTTTTCTATGGATATGGATCCGAGGGAAAAAGGTCAACAATCACTTAGTCAAAATCAAGGAACTATTCATATGTTGTTGAATAGAAATGAGAAATGCCGATCTTTGATAATTTTGTCATCATCGAATTGTTTTCAAATACGATCATTCCACGATGGAAAATATTACAATGGGATAAAAGAAGAAATGAATCCAATTCAAAGGGATCCTCTGATTCCAATTAAAAATTCGTTAGGTCCTTTAGGAATAGCCCTTCAAGTTGCCAATTTTTATTTTTACCTTTTAATTACTCATAATCAGATCTCGATAAATAAAAATTGGCAACTTGACAAATTAAAAGAAACTTTTCAAGTATTAAAATATTATTTAATAGACGAAAACGAGATAATTTATAAATCTGATCTATCTAGTAACATCCTTTTAAATCCATTCTATTTGAATTGGCATTTTTTCCATCAGAATTCTTGTGAAAAAAAAACGTTTCCCATAATAAGTCTTGGTCAATTTATTTGCGAAAATGTATGTATAGTTCAAACGAAAAATGAACCACACCTTAAATCGGGTCAAATTCTAACTGTTCAAATGGATTCTGTAGGAATAAGATCGGCTAACCCTTATTTGGCGACTCCTGGAACAACTGTTCATGGTCATTATGGAGAAATACTTTCTGAAGGAGATATATTAGTTACATTTATATATCAAAAATCGAGATCAGGTGATATAACACAAGGTCTTCCAAAAGTAGAACAGGTATTAGAAGTTCGTTCGATTGATTCAATATCCATAAACCTAGAAAAGAGAGTGGATACTTGGAATGGGCGTATAACAAGAATTCTTGGCATTCCTTGGGGATTCTTCATTAGTGCTGAGCTAACTATAGCGCAAAGTCGTATTTCTTTGGTTAATCAAATTCAAAAAGTTTATCGATCCCAGGGAGTTCACATTCATAATAGACATATAGAAATTATTGTGCGTCAAATAACATCAAAAGTATTGGTTTCAGAAGATGGAATGTCTAATGTTTTTTTGCCTGGTGAACTAATTGGATTGTTGCGGGCCGAACGAGCTGGGCGTTCCTTAGAAGAGTCGATCTGCTATCGAGTTCTATTATTGGGGATAACAAAAACATCTTTGAATACTCAAAGTTTCATATCTGAAGCAAGTTTTCAAGAAACTGCTAGAGTTTTATCAAAAGCCGCTCTCCGGGGTCGCATAGATTGGTTGAAAGGTCTGAAAGAGAACGTTGTTTTAGGGGGAATGATGCCAGTTGGTACTGGATTCAAAAGAATAATATACCGTTCAAAGCAAAGGCAATATAACAAGATTACCTCGGAAACAAAAAAAAGAATTTATGTGATACATCAAAATAATCTAGGATTTAAGAATTTCTAAAAGAATGTCGTATTCATCTCCGGTCACTTTATTTTGTATATATTTTGTATAATAAAAGAAACATAATAAATAAAAGAATCATATTAAATGAAATAGAAAAAATGGCCCGATCTTTTTTTTATCAACGGCAAATTTTCAGTAGAAGAGAAGGTTCCTTCGGAACACTTATTTTTTTCTATTTCAGTATACTGGGTCTTTTTCTTTCATTTCAAAAAATTCATCTAATTTCTATTTGGAAATGAAAGAAAAGTGTGGGGATAATTATAAATGACAAAAAGATATTGGAACATAATTTTGGAAGAGATGATGGAAGCTGGAGTTCATTTTGGCCACGGTACTAGAAAATGGAATCCTAAAATGTCACCTTATATATCTGCAAAGCGTAAGGGTATTCATATTACAAATCTTATTAGAACTGCTCGGTTTTTATCAGAATCTTGTGATTTAGTTTTTCATGCAGCAAGTGGGGGAAAACAATTCTTAATTGTTGGTACAAAAAAAAAAGCAGCTGATTCAGTAGCGCGGGCTGCAATAAGAGCTCGGTGTCATTATGTTAATAAAAAATGGCTCGGCGGTATGTTAACGAATTGGTATACTACAAAAACACGACTTCAAAAGTTCAGGGACTTGAGAATGCAACAAAAGACGGGGAGATTCCATAGTTTTCCAAAAAAAGATGCCGCTATATTGAAGAGACAATTAGCTCAATTGGAAACATATCTTGGCGGCATTAAATATATGAAGGGCTTACCTGATATTGTAATAATCGTCGATCAACAAGAAGAATATACGGCTCTTCGAGAATGTATAACTTTGGAAATTCCAACAATTTGTTTAATTGATACAAATAGTGACCCGGACCTCGCTGATATTTCAATTCCAGCTAATGATGATGCTATAGCCTCAATTCGATTAATTCTTAACAAATTAGTTTTTGCAATTTGTGAGGGTCGGTCTAGATATATACGAAATTCTTGATTAATAATAAGATAAAAAATTCTTGAATTTGCTTCGAGGGGTTCATAGATTTATGGAATCGCTTACTATACTAGTAAGAAATTGCACAAAAATGAAAAATAAAATAGAAAACGAACAAACAAAAATTTTATGTAATTAGTATCGGTATTCAAAATCAAAAATGAAAGTAGACAAATCAAAAGGGAAAGGAGATGTTTGAATAAAAATAATTCCCTTTTTTCAACTTCTTTTTTTAGAGGACAGGACAATATGAATGTTTTATTATGCTCTATCAACACATTAAAAAGATTATACGATATATCTGCTGTGGAAGTAGGTCAACATTTCTATTGGCAAATAGGAGGTTTCCTAGTACATGCCCAAGTACTTATTACTTCTTGGGTTGTAATTGCTATCTTATTGGTTTCAGCCATTCTATTTATTCGAAATCTGCAAACCATTCCCGCTTTCGGTCAGAATTTATTTGAATATGTTCTTGAATTCATTCGAGACGTGAGCAAAACTCAGATTGGAGAAGAATATGGTCCGTGGGTTCCTTTTATTGGAACTTTGTTTCTATTTATTTTTGTTTCGAATTGGTCAGGGGCTCTTTTACCTTGGAAAATCATCCAATTACCTCATGGGGAGTTAGCTGCACCCACAAATGATATAAATACTACCGTTGCATTAGCTTTACTTACATCAGTTGCATATTTCTATGCGGGTCTTTCAAAAAAAGGATTAGCTTATTTTAGTAAATACATCCAACCAACTCCAATCCTTTTACCGATTAACATATTAGAAGATTTCACAAAACCCTTATCCCTTAGTTTTCGACTTTTCGGAAATATATTAGCTGATGAATTAGTAGTTGTTGTTCTTGTTTCTTTAGTACCTTTAGTAGTTCCTATACCTGTCATGTTCCTTGGATTATTCACAAGCGGTATTCAAGCTCTAATTTTTGCTACTTTAGCTGCGGCTTATATAGGTGAATCCATTGAAGGCCATCATTGACTAGTTTTCTAAAAAATAGTCTTTTTTGTTTAGCTTGCCACACATATATTGTGGCTCAATAGAATCTACAAAGTAAACATCTATTATTGTGGCTCAATAGAATCTACAAAGTAAACATCTATCTATAGATATATAGATAGATATAGATAGATCTATTCAATTAGTATCTATTAGTTTGGATATTCGAAAAAAATGAATAGCTATCATTAGAATTCTGTATGATATTTACGTTTACGGCGTGGGATAAAAAGATACTATATAGAATGATAGTAGATTCTCGTTTGATTCACATTCAATTCAACGATTGATCAAAAGAGAATTAAAAACATTTAGATCACCCAATTTCCAATATTTCTTTCAAACATTAATGAAATCTAATGAATTTTTTAGATTGATTTTATCCATATGGGATAAGAGAATAAGAAAAGAGGGAGGGGGAGTTTAAAAAAAAACATGATAAAAAAAAATAGCAGTGAGGGGGTCAAGTTGAGTGTATAGAATCTGATCACTATAAGAGAACTCTTTCTTTGTTTTTGAGGTTTCAAAGAATGAATTTCAATTTCGATTGAATCTAAAACACAAAGAAATTTAGTTTACAGCATAGAAGAAACCTATGTATATGTGATATGATATTATAGATGAACTAGTTTTATATGAACTAACCATATATCTGAAATAACTAACCTTTTCTATCTAAAAAGGCCTTGCTATTACTATCAATTTCTATAGGGATAGAAAAGAAAAGCAAAGTCCTTGCGTTTCAGCTCTAATTGTGAATTGAAAATTAAATAACTAAAGAAATTGTATAAAAAAACGAAGAATTCAAAGAATGATTCCAAATTTAAGGTAAGAGAAGAAGAAAGATTATACAGATTCACCCCAAAAACTATGTAGTTCGAGACGAAAAAAGAAATCTCGAAGTAATTCGTTTAATAACTATTATTTTCAATTTGTAATTCTTATTTTTATTAATTACTTTAACTGAAAAAGTCTTGGTAATTGAAAAATGAAGTCAGAATTTATTAGTCGATTATATCATTAACTATTTCTTTCTTTTATATGTAGGTTACGAGGAAATTCTCATGAATCCAATTATTTCTGCCGCTTCTGTTATTGCTGCTGGATTGGCCGTAGGGCTTGCTTCTATTGGACCTGGGGTTGGTCAAGGCACTGCCGCAGGGCAAGCTGTAGAGGGGATTGCACGACAACCAGAGGCAGAGGGAAAAATACGGGGTACTTTATTACTTAGTCTGGCTTTTATGGAAGCTTTAACAATTTACGGGCTGGTTGTAGCATTAGCACTTTTATTTGCTAATCCTTTTGTTTAATCCTAAAAAGATAGAAATACATATGTGGACTTCCTTTTTCGAATTATATTAATATTTCACTCCTACAATTCTTTATCCGTTCGGATAAGAACACAGGAGAAGGACTAATTGAAAGGTATTCACATACTTATTCACCCTCTTTCTTCTTTTTGTTTAGTCCAATGAACCCCTCTTTTATTTCTTTTAAGATAATTTTTTGAAAGTGTTAAAACTAGATAGATTTTGCAATTAATAAAAGAACTGGTATCTAATTCTAAGAAGTATCATTCTTTTAGGGAATCTTCCAATTGATTGACCAATCCAAATTATATCAAATTCTAGAATTATATATTCCAATTAGATTATTATATTATCTATCTAATAGGAATATTAGAAAGATAATTAGTCTATTCATAAGAGGAGATCATATGAAAAATATAACCGATTCTTTCCTTTGTTTGGGCTCCTGGCCATCCGCCGGAAGTTTCGTGTTTAATACCGATATTTTAGCAACAAATCCAATAAATCTTAGTGTAGTGTTAGGTATACTGGTTTTTTTTGGAAAGGGAGTGTGTGCGAGTTGTTTATTTCAAAGAATAAATTGGATTTAACCAAACTGCACTTTTTAGTTGAGTTATAATTAAGAAAATGTGCAGAATCCCGCGAATTACTTCTGAATTCATTTTCTTTTTTGAATAATTTAAGAAAAATCTTAAAGAACCATAGCATTTCGCGCTTTATTGGTAATCCACTTTGATTCTCTATTAACCAAAAATTTTGGACAATTTTCATGGTTAAAAATAGTTTGAAGTCTATACGCAGTGTAGTACTCTTTCTACCACTATGTTAATACAGAAAGGAAACGGTTTCAAAAAAATTATTAGATTTTTTTTTCGATATAAAACACTCATGTCGATAAAAAAAATGGCTTGAATCCTATTTACGGCGAGAAATAGAAATAAAAAACGGGTGAATTTAAACCTCCCCTTTGTACGATGCGTAATCGATGGATGACCTATGTATAAATTCAAAAGAAGTCTTTGGATTTGAAGAAAAAAACAACTTTGTTGACATATATTTGTTTGGTCAAAAGAGTCCTCCTAATATTCTGGTCTTATATTGGTAATTGTTTTCACTTTGAATAGAGAAGAGAGGATAGGCTCATTACATAAAAAATTGGTAAATTTCCGATAAGTAATTGAGTGTGAGAGCCAAATGAATCGAAAGATTCATGTTTGGTTCGGGAAGAGATCATAGACATTTTGAAATGGATGGAAAGAGAGTCTACTTTCATTACGTGATTTATTAGATAATCGAAAACAGAAAATCTGGAGAACTATTCGAAACTCAGAAGAATTACAGGAAAACGCCATTGA